AATTCCATATTGATCCGAACCAACCCGTATGCTCCCATTTTTAATAAGATTCCAGCTAGAAGCATACATGTACTGTAATGCGCCTCTCCATGGGTATCTGGCAACCATGTATGTAAAGGTATGATCGGTGATTTGACAGCATAAGCAATAAGGAAACCAAAATAAAATATTATTTCCAATGCTACGGGATACGATTGATTAGCTAATGTTTCAAAATTTAATCTTGGTTCATTGGAACCATATAAACCCATACCTAGAACTCCCATTAAGAGAAAAATGGAACCTCCTGCAGTGTACAAAATGAACTTTGTAGCTGAGTACAGACGTTTCTTTCCTCCCCACATGGATAAAAGTAGGTAAACAGGAATTAACTCTAATTCCCACATGATGAAAAAAAGTAAAAGGTCTCGAGAAGAAAATGATCCTATTTGACCACTGTACATTGCTAACATCAGGAAATGGAACAATCGCGAATTTCGGGTAACTGGCCAAGCCGCTAAAGTAGCTAAAGTAGTGATAAATCCTGTCAATAAAATGGGTCCTATGGAAAGTCCGTCGATTCCGAGTCTCCAGTGAAAATCAAAAAGATTTATCCAGTTAAAATCTTCTTCCAATTGGATTAATGGATCGTCCAATTGAAAATGATAGCAGAATACGTAGGTCGTTAGAAGGAGTTCAAATAAGCAGATACAGATAGTATACCATCGAACTACCTTATTTCCTCTATGAGGGAGAAGGGCAATTAAGGAACCCGCGGATATGGGCAAAACAACAATGATTGTTAACCAATAAAAATCACTCATAGTAAAGACAAAATACACTTTGATTTGACCAGAAAAACCCGCGCTCGGATTTTTTTATTTATCGAGTACGGGTTTTTGTCGGTAAAGAGGAATCAAATGGATTCAAGGGGAGTTTTTTGTAACGTATTAATAAGCTAGACCCATGCTACGGGTTGTCTCATGCCATAAATAAACCCGTATACTTAAAAAATCCGTTGGACAAGCGGATTCACATCTCTTACAACCTACACAGTCCTCCGTTCTTGGCGCGGAAGCAATTTGCTTAGCTTTACATCCGTCCCAGGGTATCATTTCCAGGACATCCGTAGGACACGCTCGTACGCATTGGGTACACCCGATACATGTATCATAAATCTTTACTGAGTGTGACATTGGATCTATTAATTTTTTTTTTGAACGTCATAAATTTTCGGTCTGGTAGCTTTAGTAAATGATTCAATATTTGGGCACCAGACGAATCGGTGATTAGACCATAAAGTTTTGTTAGAAATCTATTTCTGATCTGTTCATGAGATAGGCAGGCCCAAGATACTTTGATCTCTTATCTTTCATCAAACATGGTCATATCAGTCAATACACGTTTTGCTAATCATTATATATAATAAAGAAAATGTATAAAATTGTATTGTACTTCTATTCCTAATCCATGCTTATGGTCCATTGATCCATAACATGAACCGGGTGTCTATCTACTTCTACAGAGTGACATAACGTATATGTCTTTATATATCTGAATAAAGGTTATGACTATTTTACTCATTTTATTTATTCAATAAATTTGATTGATTGATACGAGTTGATTTTCTGTTACGATAGATCGAAGAAACAATAGCTGGTCCAATAGCTGCTTCGGCGGCTGCAATAGCGATAACGAAGATCGAGAAAACGTCCCCCTTTAATTGGCGACTATCAAATAAATCAGAAAATGTTACGAGATTCATATTAACAGCATTCAGTATAAGTTCAAGACACATAAGTGCTCTAACCATGTTTCGACTTGTGATCAATCCATAGATACCAATAGAAAATAAATAGGCACTCAAAACAAGTACATGCTCGAGCATCATTGACCAACTCCTCGTCAATCTCGATTCATTTCAATATAAACAAAACAACAATTCAACCGATTCGATTAATTAGAAGATTCCACTGAATAGAATTCAATTATCAATCCATATATTATATATAATGTAAAAAATACAGTACCAAAAAAGACACTGAAATGGGTCCTCGAGCTAACACTTTGCAATATGTCTCATGAACAATATTCCAATTTAAGGTGGCCGACGCGATAACAATTACACGGGGGAAAATCTTATTTACTTTATTTTATTTGGGTGATTTTTTATTCCCAATTCTAAGTATCTAAGTATCTATTCCCGGCGAGCCATAGCAATTGCGCCTACTAAGGAAACTAAAAGGATTATAGAAATAAGTTCAAATGGAAGATAAAAATCTGTTGATAAATGAATCCCAATCTGTTGAACATTATTTGTCAGGTCCTGTTCTATGATCTGGTTTGATCTTGTAGTCCAAATAATCCCGTACCATGACGTGTTTGGTATAGTAGCAATTAGTGAAAAAAAAATACTTGTACAAACTAACGAAGTGAACCCATCCCCGACAGTCCAAAAATGAAAATAATTGTAATATTCTGAACCATTCATAAACATCACAGCAAATAAGATTAAGACATTTATGGCTCCCACGTAAATAAGTAGCTGCGCAGCAGCTACAAAATAAGAGTTTGATGGAATATAAAATAAAGATATACAAACAAGAACCAATCCCAACGAAAAGGCAGAATAAATTGGATTGGTAAGTAATACCACTCCTAGGCCTCCTACTATAAGACCTGATCCCAGAGATACTAAAAGAATATCATGTATTGGCGCGGGTAAATCCATTTATGTGTTAAATAAGCGATAAATAAGTCAAAAGATCTCATGATCTTACTGGTCGGGAAAAAATGGGTTACCCTTTTTTGTATCTAATAGTTCTTACCACAACGTGGTGTGGGTTGATATAGATAGAGTTAACCAATTGAACGGGCCAATCTTGCTTTTGCTTTTGGCTTTAGTCGAAGCAGAGTTCGCCATTTCATATTTTAAATTAAACAAAAAAAAAAATAACGGTTATGGCTATATATATTTATATATTCCAAAAGTAGTTATAATCCTCACAAATCTAGTTATTTTTTGTCTGACATGAAATAAACTTACCTACAAAACTTCATCTTATTTTTAATTTAATTGGTAATCGTTCTTGAATCAAGGGGTTTATCCATAGATATTTTTATTTGAGTTGAATTCATAATTGTTCGAACTGTGTAATCTCCAATTACAGACATTGGTAACCGACCCAAAGCAATTTGATTATAATTTAATTCGTGACGATCATAGGTGGAAAGTTCATATTCTTCAGTCATTGATAAACAGTTTGTGGGGCAATACTCTACGCAATTACCACAAAATATACAGATTCCGAAATCAATGCTATAATTAAGCAATCGTTTCTTTCTAATATCTGTTTCTAATCGCCAATCAACAACAGGTAGATCTATCGGACATACGCGAACACATACTTCACAAGCAATGCATTTATCAAATTCAAAGTGGATTCGCCCACGGAAACGCTCTGATATGATCGATTTTTCATAAGGATATTGAATAGTTACAGGTAAACGATTCGCATGAGATAAGGTAATCATGAAACTTTGACCAATGTATCTTGCAGCTCGTACTGTTTGTTGACCATAATTCATGAACCCAGTCACCATAGGAAACATATATATCGTGAATATCCATGATTGATGTTTCTTTCTCTTGCTTGAGAGAGGATAAGAATCTGGAATATCCTATTCTGTTACAGCGAAACAAGCTGGGAAGAAGTTGTCAATAATAGATTACCTAGAGCAATAGGTAAAAGAGATTTCCACCCAAGATTTAATAATTGATCCATTCTTAGTCTAGGTAAAGTCCATCTTGTTGAGATAGGAATGAACAGGAACAAATAAGCTTTAGCTAATGTAACGAGGAGACTAATTGTTGTTCCAAAGACTTCACTAGTTTTATTTATTTCGAAAAGTTCAGTGATTGGTATATATGGAATAGGAAGATTCCACCCGCCCAAGTACAGAACTGTTACGAATAATGAAGAAACTAGTAGATTTAGGTAAGAAGCAACATAAAATAAACCAAATTTTATACCTGAATATTCCGTTTGATAACCTGCTACTAATTCCTCCTCGGCTTCCGGTAAATCAAAGGGCAATCTCTCACATTCTGCTAGTGAAGAAATTATGAAAACTATAAATCCTATAGGTTGACGCCAAAGATTCCACCCCCAAAAACCATATTTGGACTGTGCCTCAACTATATCAACCGTACTTGAACTGTTAGATAATCATAGTCGATGATAACATCACTGTTCTCATCTCTATTCCAGAACCGTACATGAGACCTCAGCTTCATACGGCTCCTCAATGGTCACGAATAAATCTAAGGTATGCTTCGGTATTACATCGGCATACCATAGGAAAAAAGAAAGATCAATCAAACATAAGTGAACTAGACCAGTGGGATTCTGTCCGCGATAAGATAATAACAAATAAAAAAGTACGCTTCTGAATCCATCTCATCCTTTATCCTTTTTGCTTAGTTTTTTGTTCAGTAATAATTCGATCTATCAATAAGATACAATAAATAGTCAATCCATTTTTCCTTCCTGTTCTTCTTTCTCAGTGGGACTATACTATATAAATAAAGGATTACTTCGTTCCTGATAGTTATTTTCCAATCAGTGGATAGGAGCTATACTCTGGATCGGGATCATGGGGAAGTACTTTTTGATCATTTCTACCAACTTCAAGTCCTCATTATGACTCCTTTTATGTAATGTAAAAAATATCCGTTTGGATACGTTACATTATTTCCGTTACTAATCTTTTGTGTACCTTGGTGTTACTAACCGTCCACTCAGTTTTGGTTGATCCTCGATATGGTAATCAATACAAAAGTAAAAACTCCATACAGTTGATATTTTGCGTCCGCTTCAAGTCATGATGGCTAATCGATACTTGGGGTAAACAGCTTCCGCCGCTTATGTTTAGCTCCACTTTACTCTCGTACGTAGGTAATGAGACTCGATCTTCTTACTGCGAATTCATAAGCAGTTTTGTTTCACTCATATAACTATCTGGTTTAGTTCATCAATCCCAGTGATAAATAAGAAAAGAGTTCTATCTATATATTTATATTCAATTCAATCAACTTCTTTCCTAGAAAAAGCAAAGAAAGAGGTAAGTCTAACGAATCACACGTAGAGATATTGATAACACACATGGAGTTAACGGTATTTCATAACTAATAGATTGAGCAGCAGCTCGTAAACCACCCGAAAAGGAATATTTATTATTTGATCCATATCCGGACATAAGAAGTCCGATAGGGGCAATACTTGAAATAGCGATCCATAGAGAAACACCTATACTGAGATCGGTTAGGACAAAGTGATGGCCAAAGGGAATTACTGAATAACTCAGTAGAATTGATACGACCGCTACGGATGGGCCGACACTAAATAAACGAATATCTCCTCTAGATGGAAGAATATCTTCTTTGAAAAGTAGTTTGACCCCATCCGCTAGAGCTTGAAGAATGCCCAAGGGACCGGCATATTCAGGACCAATTCGTCGTTGTATCCCCGCAGATATTTTTCTTTCTAGCCACACAATTACTAATACCCCTATTGTGATTCCCAATACAAGAGTCAAAATAGGTACAAGTAACCATATGAGTCCATAGACCTCTTTTGAGGATTCCGATCTGAAAAAAGAATTGATAGCTTGTGCTTCTTCAATTATCATTTCAACGATCAACTTCTCCCATAATGATATCTATACTACCTAGTATTGTCATAATATCAGCCAATTTCATTCTTTTAACTAGCTGAGGAAGAATTTGCAAATTGATGAAACCGGGTGGACGGATTTTCCATCTCCAAGGAAAAACGCTATTATCTCCTATCAGAAAAATACCTAATTCTCCCTTGGGGGCTTCTACTCTCACATAAAGTTCTTGTTTTGACAATTCAAAACTGGGGGAAGGCTTTTTACTAATGAATCGATATTCAAAATCGTGCAATTCTGAATCTTTTGTTCCAGCAAAGCGTCGGAATTCTAAATTTTCATAAGGCCCCCCTGGAATTCCTTCTAGAGCCTGTTGAATAATTTTTATGGATTCCGTCATTTCGCCAATTCTTACTAAATAACGAGCTAATGAGTCTCCTTCTTTTTGCCATTGGACTTCCCAATCGAATTCATCATAACACTCATACCGATCAACTTTACGAAGGTCCCATGGGATTCCGGAAGCTCGTAGCATTGGTCCTGATAAACCCCAATTTATTGCTTCCTCTCCCCCAATAAAACCTACCCCTTCAACTCGTTCTAAAAAGATGGGATTGCGCGTAATAAGCTTTTGATATTCAACAACTCCCGTTAAAAAATAATCGCAGAAATCTAAACATTTATCTATCCAGCCATGAGGTAGATCAGCAGCTACCCCTCCGATACGGAAATAATTATGCATCATTCGCATACCTGTGGCAGCTTCGAATAGATCATATAACAATTCTCTCTCTCTGAAAATATAGAAGAAAGGAGTCTGTGCACCGATATCGGCCATAAAAGGTCCAAGCCATAACAAATGCGAAGCTATACGACTCAACTCCAGCATAATTACCCTAATATAGCTGGCTCTTTTAGGTACTTGAATATTTCCCAATTCCTCTGGTGCATTAACGGTTATTGCCTCCGTGAACATAGTAGCTAAATAATCCCAACGTGTCACATAAGGTAGATATTGTATAATTGTTCGGTTTTCCGCAATTTTTTCCATTCCTCTGTGTAAATAACCCAATATGGGTTCACAGTCGATAACATCTTCGCCATCTAGAGTAATAATGAGTCGAAGAACACCATGCATTGACGGGTGGTGAGGACCCATATTGACCACAAGGAGGTCTTTTCTTGCGTCTGGTACAGTCATATGTTTTTCTTCTCCGATCCCAATTCATTATTCCATGAATTCCTGAAAATTAAACGAGGTTCATAAAAATTCAAGATCTAATGAACCGAATAATTCAAACGAATTTACAAACTAACCAGTTTTTGGTTCCCGAATACCCAATTGACCAATTAATTCCCTATAACGCACTCGATTTTTCTTTGATAAATAAACCAACATTCGTTGGCGTTTCCCCAGCATTTTCCGTAGACTTCTCTGAGATAAGTAGTCTCTTCTGTGCAGTTCCAAATGTAAAGTAAGTCTCTCTATCTTATTGGTAAAATTAAATACTTGGAATTCAACAGAACCACTTTTTTCTTCTTGTAGAATAATTGATATGGGCGAATTCTTTACCATACAAATAAATTCTTCTCTTTTTTTCTTTTTGTTCCCACGGGTATGAATCTTCCCAATCAAGAATAATAAGAGCATCTATTTTGCTCTGGTATACACAATAATCTGGATTGATTCATATATTACTTTTTTTCTATCAAACAAATAAAAATGAATATGAATAAATAATAACAAGAAATTCATTCAGACACAAAGGGATGGTATATTCCTGAGCTCACGAAACAGAATGAAAGGGACCAAAAAAGATTCCGTCGATTCATTCCTAGATCCAATTGATATGCGACTGAATCTTGTGTATCAAAGTCTAATACAAGGTATTTATTTGCATGTTCTCATATACCAGGCACGTGATAGAGAGAGAAATTGATTGTAACATCATCGAATTCCAAATTGCTGATACATATGGATCCTTGACATACTGAAACGACTCCCATTATTGGTATCAAACCAATAGCGATTCATACAGGCTAAATCTTCTAATCGATGAGTAGGCCAAAGAAACACTTTCCATTTTAGAGAGTTATTTGTATCTGTATCAAAAGGCTTATCCTTATTTACAAATTTATCAAACCCCAGCGCATTAGTCTTAGCCCTATTGAAAAATACTGGATTCTTATTCACAACGTTCCTATTTCGGTAATTGAAACGGCTTAGAATTCTCAATTCTCTACGATGGCTAGGAGATAAAATATGTTCAGGAACAAGCAAATCATAATTATTATTGTCCCCATTCACACACACTCCTCCGTGTCGTGCAATCGAACCATTAAAGTAATTCTTATCAATATGTTTTTTTACTTGGTATCCTCGATTAGTTTGGTGCTGAACCTTATGGGTCAATGAAATGGTTATGGTTTGATACATAATCGAAATTCCATTCCGTTTGATAGGCAAACGAACCGGTTCAATAATAAATATTCCCCTTTTTATCAATTCTGGAAAAGACAGATCCTTATTGATCAGCATTACATCTAGACCCATTTCTCCTCTTTGAATAGAGGATATAGCAATTTCATTCGGATCCATAAGTCTAAGCAGTAGACAATATACCTTGATATTATTGGTCATTCTTTGATTAAAAGAATCACCCCATCGAAGTTGAAAAAGAAAATATTTTTTCAAAAAGAAGTCTAGTTCCGCTTCCTTCTTGCTCTTGAATTTCTTTTTCTTTCTGCGTTTCTTAATATCTGAACCCGCGGAATTTGCTCCAACATCTTTTTTTTTGTTTCTTATATCAGATATAAGATTTCCTTGGTGCTGTCGTTCTTTCTCGTTCCGGTTCCGATTCTCTAATTCAAGATATCCCTTTTTGTTAGATTCTACTTTTGGTTTTGGATTAGATCTTTCTTTTTGATTAGATTCAACCTTTGGATCTATATAAAGATAGCTTGTTTGATTTCCATGAAAATCAAATATAAGCAATTTGATTGGTATGGTCCACGGATTAGTTCTATATCGATCATAAAGCGGCACAAATTCTGGTAAGAACCAAGGGTGCAGATTCGATATAGTACGATCCAACATTTGTTCATTCATTCCCATCCAATCAAAAAAGAACTCTTTTTGCTTTGTCTGGATTTCTTGATGAATTCTGATATAAAGAGAGATAATATCTTTCTTATTGGTCCCAGTCTTAGTAGTTTTATTTTTCTTATTAATGAAAGTTCCGATATCCGTACTGGTCCTAGTTTCAATATTGTTTCTAAGATCAAAATTGGTGATTCTCAATTCAAAATATTTTCTATCTAGATTTTGATCCGTATCAATTGTATATTTATCTTTTAAGCTATCATTTATAGTTATAGCATGAAACGATTTGTATTTATGTGTATTGTAATTAGAAATCTCTCCGTGCCTTTTCACTTGTAATGGTGATCCATAAATATTGGAGTCTTTCACATATTCATAATTAAGATATTTATATGATAAAAGGTCATACCTGTAGTGTTTTTTCATTTTTTTTTCGTGACTCGGATTCTTCAATAAGTCCAATTTAAATTTATAATAATCCTTTCTCCCAGAATGAATTAATGGGTCTTTTTCTTCATATGAATCCAATGGTGAGTCGTTATTTTTAATCGTACGATGCTGATTGACTTTCTTTCTCCATTTTATAGGTGCTAATTTAGACCATTTGTCATGGGATAAATTGTATTGATAATGGCTCTTTAACCAGTTTTTCCATTCATTAATTCCAGAATTTCGCAGTTTATTGTGTTTTGATTCTGAATCAAATATTCCTCGTGTATGGAAGTAGTCATGGAAATAGCCTTTTATTCTATCCTTAATAAAAAGATATGTTCCGTAGTAATGAAATATGGATTCTGACTTATATTTGTTACTAACTTGGGGTAGAAATAATTTGTAAAACACATAGGCTTGGGACAAAGAAGGTAAGTCGCAGTAAATCGGTGAATTACTATTACTACTCATATTAGTAGTATAAGTAGAAAAAGATTTTAATTTTATAGTCGAAATGAAGGGAATTATATTGGGATTCATTTCATTAGCACCCTTTTCCTTTATTTCGTCATTGTAAGTGTATCCATTTAAAATCTTTTTTACTGAGTCAAGAAAAAATTGTACATTGATCTTGTAAATGTTAGTGATACATAAAAGGATACTCATGTATATTCTTTCAATGAAAGATTTCATAAAAGAATCCCATTTAGGGATTAATCGAGCACTTCTTCTTTTTTTAGATATTTGCCAAATCTGTTTCCGTGATTCGGTTCTTTTATTACTACAATTTCTCTTGTTAGTACTAATATTTATATCCTCCATATCTGGAGTTAGAGGTTTTTTTTTCTTGTCTTTCATAATCTTTTCTACCCGATCCCAGATTTTAGTTGTCTTATCCGCCAGATCATTAATTTTTCTTTCTGTCAGTGAATCGTTTGCCCAATCTCTGGATTCAATTCTAATGGGTGATTCATAGATGATCCTATTACTTATTTTGAAATCCTTCTCATTTTGAGTTGGTTCCTCATTTTTACTTGGGTCAAAGACTGGCGTCAATCTAAAAAAGAAAAAAAGTTCGTTCACTTTTATTTTTATAAATAGAATTATTTTGAAAATCCATCTTATTTTTTCTTTGAGAACCTTTAGAAAACCTTTTATGTTGTCTTTTAGAATTATTAGAAAGAAAAAACCTTTCTTTTTTACTTTTCTCATTTTTTTTTCGAGTGTTTTATGAATAGGTTCAAAAAAGAAAGATTTTTTTCGGGGAGAACCAAAAGGTAGTTCCGTTTCCATCCCCCAGATCGTTAAAAAACAGAAATTTTTTTGTTTTTTTCTTAGATCTTTATGATGGGATCGCAGCTTAGATCTACGCCAAGGTTTCAGAGAGAAAGGAAATAGGATTTTTATCTGAATACCGTCTGTTAACCAATCCTTTGGAAATTCTGTTTCCGATAATTGAACACCATTATATGTGCATTTGACATGCATTTCCCTACTCCATTCCTGAAAATCTTCATACCACTCAGGGAATTGAAATAATAACATACGACCAAGATTTTTCACTATTATCAATGAAGGTAATACGATGTATTTTCGAAGAATCGAGTGGGTTACTAATATGGAACTCCTTACTGCTTGAGCAAATAGAATAGTATCCCAAGCTTCTGCTATTGCTATCCGTTCCTCCTCCTGTCTTTTATCCTCCTTTCTTTTATACTCCCTTTTTTCTTCTTCATATTCTTCCTCTATTTTCTCTTTTGCCCTTTCGCCCACATAATCAGACGTTTTCATTTTTGGGCTTTTCTCCTCCATCCAATTCCTCAAAATTAGATTCATCATCCTTGAGATATCAAAAGAAAACAAAGGTGTTTTGTCTATTCTGTCAAAAAAAGGGGGGGAATGCACATCTGTTTGAAACATTTCCCAAGTCACTGTTTTACGTCTTTGAGCCCGCATCGCCCCTTTGATTAGATCCCGACGAAAATCCGATTGTTGCGAGTAACGTATCAAGGCCATCTCATGTTCTTCTGCTTGATCACCATTTTGGGCTTGATCATCATTATTTTCTGCTTGATTACTATCAGTAGTATTAATGATATTATCAGTGGTATTAAGGATATTAGTATCCTCGTCGGTATCAGTATAAATTACCACACGTTTGGCTTTTCTTGAACGAATCCCGTGATCATCTGTGGTTTCTTTCTGATCATCTTCTTCCTCCTCCTCTTCTTCAAAATCCAAATCGGAAGTCAGTTTGTATAACCTTCGGGGAACCTTTTTCTTAATTTCTTCAATTTGAATTGATTGATTACTAATTTTTTGATCATTCGGATCAGCTATAACCATATCAAATACTTTTTCTTCTTCCCAAAAAGCAAATTGTTTGAAACGAGTTCTTGATTCCTCAGCTTCTTCAGCTTCTTCTGTAAATTCATCCATTGGGACTGATGAATCTTCAATGTTTGCATATGATGATTTTATATCAAGTTTATATGTTTCGTGTTCAAATTCTCGTTTAAATTCTCGATAATTCTTGGAAAAAAGGATACCATGAATCTTATTTATCCAAACCATTTTTGTGGACCTCCGCGTGGAGGTAGTTGAATCATTCCTAATTGAATGTAAATTCCCTTTTTTTATTGTTCCACGATGGGGTCCGTTCAAAAGAGGATCATAACACTTAGGTAAACATTCTTGTTCCTCCTCATCATTGCACAATCTGGCCCTTTTTTCGACCACATCGAGGATCAGAGATCCTTTATCTATAGCTTCTATTCGATTTATGAATTGGTTTCTTAAGTTATCTCTTTGTTTTTTTTTTGTCGAAACCCATTCATTAGAGAAGTCCTCCGCAGGTAGTTTTAGTTTTTCCGCTGTACGAAAAGACATCTTTCTTTGTATTATTTCCAAAAAAGTAGACAAACTAGGTGGATATGTGAAAGATATTCTTTGCTTTCCATCACTTGCGCATGTCTCAAAAAAATATTGAGACATTTCATTTATTACAGCATTTGAAAATCGATCATTTTCTACATATCGCAGGGGGCGATTCCATCGTTGATAATCGAAAAGAAGAGACAGAAGGGATTTTTCAATGAGTTCACTCTTTTCTTTCTCTTTAAGGCCAAATTCATCTTTTTCCTTTCCATTCAGCCGGATCTCCTCTGTTTCATATATCTTCTTGTAAAGATTCCGCCTTTCTTCCAAAGAAATAGAAAGGTCTTCTTCCACGGATCTATCTTCTTCCTGTTCTATCTTATTTGTTTTCGAAATTGTTTCTATTTCTACATCTCCTTCTTTTTGAGTTTTCTTT